GTTTCTTTATCACGAATAAATTGATAATATTATCTAAGAATTATTATTATCTAAGAATAATTCGTTATAACTAATGAGGCATTCTTCCGCTTTCATTCATTTTCATTCATAAGGATATAAGATAAGTAGTAAATACGGAAATTAAGATGACAAAAAAATCGACCGTTCAAGTATGCAAAAGGTTGTGGACAGGTATATATATATTATATATATATCATTTATTGATATGTGGATACAGAAATGGTAAAATCCTAGTTACCAACTAAGGGTTTCCTAGAGAGAATTGGTAAGAGATCAAGGAAGAGAAAAAAACACTTTCATCCTATGGTTCCAGTAGAAATAAAAAAAAAAAGGGCGAAGCGACCTCACAATAAATTACTAATCCAAAAACAAAAAAGGGGATATGGCGAAATTGGTAGACGCTACGGACTTAATTGGATTGAGCCTTGGTATGGAAACCTACTAAGTGATAATTTTCAAATTCAGAGAAACCTTGGAATTAATAAAAAGGGCAATCCTGAGCCAAATCCTATTTTTGAAAAACTAAAAAACAAAAGGCTTGGAAATAGAAAGAAATAAAGGATAGGTGCAGAGACTCAATGGAAGCTGTTCTAGCAAATGGAGTTGGTGAAGAGGGATATATACAGGGTGTATCAAACGATTCACCCACAGCGTGTAGATCTTTTCACGAACGAATTAATCGGACTAGAATAAAGAGAGAGTCCCGTTCTGCATGTCAATGCCGACAACAATGAAATTTATAGTAAGAGGAAAATCCGTCGACTTTAAAAATCATGAGGGTTCAAGTCCCTCTATCCCCAAATCCCCAAAAATTCTATTTTTCTTACCCGATCCTTTATGCCTATACCCACTTTTATTTTCTTACGGGTTGAAAATTCCTGATGCACCTACCCTATTCTATTTGATTACTATTTGATTAGTTTATAAATAGATCTGGGGAGAAAGACCTTTCTCTTATTCCATGTTATATATATGATAATATATCAAAATAAACATCTTTGAGAAAAACCCATTTGAATAACCTTAAATAGGACCTAGATAAAACTTTTTAATTTTCTTGCGTACTGTTAATTGACAAAGACCCCATTATCCAATTAAATTTAAAATTAAGGATATTCTGGTCGGGATAGCTCAGTTGGTAGAGCAGAGGACTGAAAATCCTCGTGTCACCAGTTCAAATCTGGTTCCTGGCACATGATTAAATTGGTCGAGTTTCTTTAAATTTATTGATAGGAATCAACATCCCTATCAATTTATATAATTTATACTCTTATAATTTATACTCTAGTTTAAATTATAGTATAGTTGAAATAATTTGGATTCATCTTGTCGAAAGATACCCGCTCCATTTTTTATCTAATTTCTATTTATAAGTGGCTTGAATTTAATAGACGGGATTCAATTCAGATCCAAATAAAGGGAATTCCATACCCCTTTAATTTTTTTGTATTTTCTTTCTGATTTTATTTATTCATTCCTATCTATATAACTTTCGAAAACCTTCTAAGTTAAGTAATGTACGTCATACAAAACGAAATAAAACTTTCTGATACAGAACTCCTTTTCTTTTGTTCATCCTATATATTTCGGATCATATGAAATAAGTATCTTCCAAATCAAATAACTGAGATGTGAGAATCAATGAATTCCTAATTCTCTTTTTTGTTGTCTTTTTTATTTTTATTAATAATTTATTTTTCATTTTATATTATTTTGATCTCATATTGGAAGTGTCAGTATTAGGGCTATACGGATTCGAACCGTAGACCTTCTCGGTAAAACAGATACAGCTTTTCTTTTTTATTATCAAAATAATCTGAACTGTTTCAAAGACCCAACATGCATTTTTTTTGCATTGGGCTCTTTCATTAACTGATCAAACTATCAGCGAATCTGCCATATTTTTTCTTGACATAAAAATAGGATAAGAAGATGGCTCCCCGTGCTTTGCTTATTCATTATTTGCAATTCTGTTGCAAGAACAAGAACACTACCAAAGTTTTTCAAGGGTATGATTATCTTGACGTAGGTCTGCTTATGGCTTAGATCAACCTAAGTTAAATAAAGTCTCAGTCCTTCTCTGCTGTTTACAAATTACAATATGAAACCTCCTACACCTTAAAGTTCATAAGATGAAAAGATATTTTTTAAAAGTCCTTAGACTCAATATGCCTAGCATTGAATAGACTGGATATTCACCTTATCAAGATCTCCAATTCATAAATTCATAATAGGGTCTAGTTGGTGCTTAAACGGCACTACAATCAGACCGAACCCTTTACCTTTAAGTCAGGCTATTGTTCCCTCAAAGTTAAAGTTTATGGGGTAAGACATGAATTTTAATCACAATTTTTTGATTTTATTGTATGATAAATTCCCCTGAAAAACATTGGCGCACGTGTAAACGAGGCGCTCTACCGACTGAGCTATAGCCCTTATTGTTTTGTTTGTAATACATATTTTATCATGTAGATAATTT